TTCTTATTTATTAATTTAATATTTTAAATATTATAGTAATAGAATTTCAATCTCTATTATTATTTTTTTTACTTAACTTGATTTCGTTTGATTAAAGTGAAGTTCCTTAAAAATCTCCGCTTTCTTTAAAATATCCTGAACTGTTTCTGTAGGTTGAGCACCTTTCTCAAGGAAATATAGAATAGCAGGAACATTTAAATCAATTTGATTCTTTATCGGATCATAAAAACCAACTTTCCGAAGATCTCTTCCTTCTCTACGGGACCGAACATCAATTGCAACGATTCGATAGACGGCTCAGTGGGATAGATTTAAATGAATAACCCCCCCTTGGAAACGTATAGGAAGTTTTCTCCTCGTACGGCTCGCGAAAAAATGATTCTAAGTTTTATTACATACAATCAAAAATAGGTGTATAACATGGTTAAATGAATTAGATTATGGTTTAAATCCCTCTTTTTTTTATTCTTCCTTCCTGAAAAAATCATTTGTACTCATAACTCAAGTTAGATAACTCTCAAGTGGCTCAAAGGAAAATTTTTACGCATTTCATTTATTGAGTGGTCTTTAAACTCCCTTTCTTTTTGTTTCGTTTCAAATCTATTTTCATTTTTATTATGGTCCAGTTATGGAAACAATGGAAAAGGTCTTTTCTTGTTTTCGGATCCTTTATCTTTGTTTTAAATCATTGGGTTTAGACATAACTTCGGTGATTCTTAATCCTTTCAAAATGGCAGCAACATACCTTTTTTGCGATTGATTTCTAATAAAGAATCATGAAAAAGGTTGATTCTCATCTAATAAACTTTGCATGAAAAAGGTTTTTTTAATTCCACGAAATTTTATTGTAAATTAGAAACGTGAAATCCTTTCAATTTCTTTATCGAAGATATACTTACGAAGTTCTTCCAATTTATTGATTGGCATTAACCCTAGATCTTTGCCCCTGAGAAATGAATCAATATTTTCTACTCGAGCTCCATCATGGACTATTTACATTACAACCCAACGAGGTTTCTAGTAAAGTAAATAGAAATGATGTCGAGCCAAGAGCACCTTCATTATTATATAAAATGGTGGATGTAAGAATCCACAACGGATCATGTGTTTCAAGCCGCACGTTGCTTTCTACCACATCGTTTCAAACGAAGTTTTACCATAACATTTCTATAATTTGGAACCGGTATGGAATTGATTCAATTATGGAATCATGAATAATCATTGGTTCATTCGGTACATAGGAATCGATCACCTTTCTTCTAGATAGATGGATAGAAATGTTTCTGAAGAGGTTTTAGCGCGAATTCAACGTAACCCCAATTTTATCGTTATAGTATATAGTATAAATACAAGGTTTTTAAAATTATCAATTATCAAAATAAATTATGAGATTCTTATTCGATTCTTAAAGTAGAAATAATAAAAAAAATAAAGGCATAAAAGTAAAGTGAATAAAATAAATAAATCCCTTATATTATATCTCAATTTTTCCGACTCCTTCCATAGATTTCGAATTATTCATTAGAGTCAAACACGAAATACCTAAAAGTTCAAATAAAATAGATGGCGTAATTTTATTGTTTATTAATGAAATTCGAACAGACAAAAATATTGAACTTAATACTTGCCCTTACTAATTAACTTCGGTCTACTCCTCAAGAATGAAAAATAATAATAGGATCCCTTTTATTTATTCGGGATGCTGACTATATAGGTACAAAGCCAAATAAGTATAGATTATTACTCCCTTTCTTTTTATTATTTTACTCTAACCCAGCCTTAAGAAAGAAGGAAATCTCCTTAATTGAATTCAATTATAGTACCAATAACTCCTGAAATTAAAAGATGCACAAAACAAATTTTTAAAAATAGAAAATAAGATCTAAGAAAGATGGTTTCTTTCGCACAAAATACATATGCATCGTTGAAAATTCAATATGGGATGGACAATTTTTCGAGGTAAATACCTTTCTTCAATACTGAATAGGAGCAAACTAAACATATAATCAAAACCAACCCACTCGATTTTTGAATTCAAATCCTTGAATTGTACTTTATATGTCTATATTACTTGGATTACAAATAGATTTTAGGTGCCTCTCCATATCATTTGAACTCGATTCAATTCGAGTTTGTGAGAAAAAAAGATTTATTTATAGAATAAATCATTAATAAAGAAAAAAGAATCACATTCTATTCTCAATATTAGACCTTTAAACATAAACAGAAAGTTAATCTTATTCTAATCAAATTTAGATTTAGAATGACATATCATCTGGGACGGAAGGATTCGAACCTCCGAATACCGGGACCAAAACCCGTTGCCTTACCACTTGGCCACGCCCCATTTTAATTTCTATTCGACACTAATAAAGACTAATACTAGTATTGGTTGATCGTCAATTCCAGTCTAAATATCAAATTTAGAGAATATATTCTTGCTAAGATTTTGATAGGTTTATATAGAATAAAAATAGAGAATAAAATGGAATTTATTGATCATTACATATAATTCAATTAAGATATTGTATGAAAGCCGAATTTCTTCTATTCTATTTGAGAATGGGAGGGGTTTTGATTGAGTGAATTCAATGAAAAAGAAGAATTTTTTCTACCTTACTTTCTTCATTTTTTCTTCATATTAATAACTCAATCAAAATGCAATTATCTTATTTCCAAGAACAAAATGTCTGTTATGCTTAATATCTTTAGTTTGATCTGTATTAATTCGGCTCTTTATTCGAGTCATTTTGTTTTCGCGAAATTACCGGAGGCCTATGCTTTTTTGAATCCGATTGTAAATGTTATGCCAGTCATACCTCTATTTTTTTTTCTCTTAGCCTTTGTTTGGCAAGCTGCTGTAAGTTTTCGCTGAGATCTTTAAGATTATCCTATAAAATTCATGATTTATTTCGAAAATTCTATCAACTAGAAAGCCCGTCATTTCATGATGTCAAAATAGAATATGTGGTATAAAAACAGACAATCTATTTCCCCTTTTCCAAAAAAAATGATCTTGGAGATTGTGTAATGCTTACTCTCAAACTTTTCGTTTACACAGTAGTGATATTCTTTGTTTCTCTCTTCATCTTTGGATTCCTATCTAATGATCCAGGGCGTAATCCTGGGCGTGAAGAATAAAATGAAATTTTATTTTTTGAAAATTTTGAAAGATAAATCAACTTCAAATAAAAAGTTATCGAGGGGAGCGGAAAGAGAGGGATTCGAACCCTCGGTACAAATAACTCGTACAACGGATTAGCAATCCGCCGCTTTCGTCCACTCAGCCATCTCTCCCAATTGAAAAAAAAATTACTATGTTACATTACACATAAAGTAAGGATTAAAAAAGGATTTCTTTCTATCTTTTTGTTATTATATTAATTTAGATGTATGTGTATAACTTTTATCAGCAATTCAATTTAGATAAAGTAAGAGATGAAAGGATCCAATATAAAGAAAAATAAAAAAGACTTCTTGTTTTCATTTTGATCGAAAGGTCCTTTTTCTTTTATTCCCACGGCCGGGCTGGCTAGGTATTGACCTAGCCAGGCCCCTCTTTTTGTTCCAACGAATGATAGATAATAGATAAAACCATTTTGCAAATTTGAAAACAGAAAGACTTGTTAGTAAATTCAAAGAACTCGAAAGTGTCATTTAGTATTTTTTTGTTTTTTTACTTTAATGTTATATTTTTTAGAATACAAAATAGAATAACAAAAAAAGAAACTCTGGACTTTTACACAACGCATTTTTATGTTATGATTTTGGTACTTTTAGTAAAATGTTTCTATTAAAATTACTCCAGTAAAAGAAAGAACTTCTGATTTGATTTTCAATTTAGTTAGATTATTTAAATCTTCTTTTCCTAATTTAATCCCGCGAACAGGAAAAAGAAAGTTAAGACTCTAATTTTCATGATTCATTTAGGCTCCTATTTTGATTACGCCAAATTCCTCTGTTCGACAAAAGGTCCATTTGTATACAATAATTAGATTATAGCGGGTATAGTTTAGTGGTAAAAGTGTGATTCGTTCTATTAATCCTCTTAATAGTTAAGGGGTCTTTCGGTTTAATTTATATTCCGATCAAAAACTTTTTTTCTTAAAAGGATTCAATCCTTTACCTCTCAATGACTGATTAGAGGAAAAATAAAAATTATCGTGATTTGTATCCAAAGTTCAATTTGAAATTAAAAAATTGGATTAAAAAATTGCGAAACATAATTTGTGAATTGGATTAATACTTCCAATTAAATAATTATAAAGGGTCCATGGATGAAGATAGAAAAGTGGATTTCTAACCGTAACTAAATCTTCAATTTTGAATTGGTAGAGAATAAATTGAAGCAAAATAGCTATTAAACGATAACTTTGGTTTACTAGAGATATCGACATATTGTTTTAGCTCGGTGGGAACAAAGTACTTTTCCTAAGGATTCTTTAAAATAGAAATAAAGAACGAAGTAACTAGAAAGATTATTACAAGTATCTTTTTCTAATGGGATCATCTAGAAAGCAAGTCTTTTTGAATTAAATGGATTCAGACAAAAAGCTAACATAGATGTTATGGGTAGAATTGTTTTTTATTTCATTAACACCTTTTCGATTTAGGAATGTATTCATCTTCCATAAAGGAGCCGAATGAAACCAAAGTTTCATGTTCGGTTTTGAATTAGAGACGTTTAAAATGCTGAATTGAATCGACGTCGACTATAACCCCTAGCCTTCCAAGCTAACGATGCGGGTTCGATTCCCGCTACCCGCTTTAGAGCCTCTCTTATCAAATCTATAGATCATATATTCATTCTTTATATTTCTTTCTTAATTAATATTAATAGAAAAATATAAAGAATGAATATAGAAAATTCTTACTTATATATTCACTATCTTCATTCTCTCTATTCTATATTAATTAAGAATTAATGCATGATTGAATTAAATATACAATTCCCGAAAATATTTCATATACAATCCGATTCTTTTTTTTTGCCAAACAAG